GTGGTCCAGAATCCAAAAAATGAGAATTTGGAGAATGAAATTGCTTGTATCCATAGAACATCTGACGTAACATAGATACTGAATAAATAGGAGTTAATATCATTCCAATTGCTGCTACAAAAATAATGAGTATTTTGGGCATTAAAAGATATTTTTGGCTCGTTATTAGTCCAAAAAAAACCACCAATTCTGCAACAAAACCACTCATTCCAGGCAATGCAAGTGAAGCCATCGAAAAGCTACTGAACATTGTAAATATTTTTGGCATTGGGATAGCTATTCCTCCCATTTCGTCGAGATAAACAAGACGTATTCTATCGTAACTAGTTCCTGCCAAGAAAAAAAGTGCAGCACCAATAAATCCATGAGAGATCATTTGTAAAATGGCCCCATTGAGTCCTGTATCAGTTATCGAACTAATTCCTATAATTATGAAACCCATATGAGATACGGAGGAATAGGCAATTCTTTTTTTTAGATTGCGCTGACCGGGAGATGTTGAAGCTGCATAGATTATTTGAATTGTGCCTACTATCATCAACCAGGGAGAAAATATAGAATGAGCGTGGGGTAATAATTCCATATTGATCCGAACCAATCCATATGCCCCCATTTTTAATAAGATTCCGGCTAAAAGCATACATGTACTGTAATGCGCTTCTCCATGGGTATCTGGTAACCATGTATGTAGAGGTATAATCGGCAATTTGACAGCATAAGCAATAAGAAACCCAAAATAGAATATTATTTCCAATGCCATAGGATATGATTGATTGGCTGATGTTTCAAAATTTAATGTTGGTTCATTGGAACCATATAAACCCATACCCAGAACTCCCATTAAGAGAAAAATAGAACCCCCTGCGGTGTACAAAATAAATTTTGTAGCTGAGTACAAACGGTTCTTCCCTCCCCACATGGATAGAAGTAGGTAGACAGGAATTAATTCTAATTCCCACATGATAAAAAAAAGTAAAAGATCCCGAGAAGAAAATGATCCTATTTGACCGCTGTACATTGCTAACATGAGAAAATGGAACAATCTCGAATCTCGAGTAACCGGCCAGGCTGCTAAAGTAGCTAAGGTAGTGATGAATCCCGTGAGTAAAATGGGTCCGATAGAAAGTCCATCGATTCCTAGTCTCCAGTGAAAATCAAAAAAATGAATCCATTTATAATCCTGTTCTAATTGGATTAATGGATCGTCCAATTGGAAATGATAACAGAATACATAGGCCGTTAGAAGTAGTTCTAATAGACATATACAAATAGTATACCATCTAATAACCTTATTTCCTCTATGAGGGAAAAAGAAAATGAAAGTACCTGCGAATATCGGCAAAACAACAATTATTGTTAACCAAGGAAAATCATTCGTGGTAAAGACAAGATACACTTTGACCAGAAAAACCCGTGCTCGAAAGAAAAAATTTTCTCGAGTACGGATTTTTGTCGGTAAAGAAAAAAAAAAAATGGATTCAAGTTGAATTTTCTGGAATGTGTTAATAAGCTAGACCCATACTACGAGTTGTTTCATGCCATAAATAAACCCGGACACTCAAGAAATCCGTTGGACAAGCGGATTCACACCTTTTACAACCTACACAGTCTTCTGTTCTTGGAGCAGAAGCAATTTGCTTAGCTTTACATCCGTCCCAAGGTATCATTTCTAATACATCCGTGGGGCAGGCGCGTACACATTGGGTACACCCTATACATGTATCATAAATCTTTACTGAATGTGACATTGGATCTATAAATTTTTTTAACATCATAAATTTTCGATCTAGTAAAAGTAGTAAATGAATTATATATTCTAGACACCAGACGAATCAATGATTTAGATTTACCAGAATCAATCTAGTTCTGGATCTGCTCATGAAAGAGTACCAAGATACTTTGATTTATCACGTTTTAGCAAACAGCACCATAGACTTATGTCGCACATACCAATTGAAATTGGCGAATATTCTATTTTTTTATATGTATACCACTATTTAGTCAACAAATTCGATTGATTGATACGAGTTGATTTTCTGTTACGATGAATTGATGAAACAATAGCTAATCCAATAGCTGCTTCAGCAGCTGCAATTGCTATAACAAAAATTGAGAAAACGTCTCCTTTTAATTGGCGATTATCAAAAAAATCAGAAAATGTTACGAAATTTATATTAACTGCATTCAGTATAAGCTCAAGACACATAAGCGCTCGAACCATATTTCGACTTGTAATCAATCCATAAATACCGATGGATAATAAAAAGGCACTCAAACCAAGTACATGCTCGAGCATCATTGAACAACTCCTCCTCAATCTCGATTCATTTCAATATAAACAATAAATATAATTTAAAGAAAAGAACAAGTTCCTATTATTATTATATTAAAGAAATTCTAATTCTTTTTTTTATTATTTAGTACTGACGAGCCATAGCAATTGCACCTATCAAGGCAACTAAAAGAATTATCGAAATAAGTTCAAATGGAAGAAAAAAATCTGTTGATAAATGAATCCCAATTTGTTGACCATTATTTATCAAGTCCTGCTCTATAATCTGGTTTGATCTTGTAGTCCAAATAATCCCGTACCATGACGTATCTGGGATAGTAGTAATTAGTGAAACAAAAATACTTGTACAAACCAGTGAAGTGACTCCATCTCCAACAGCCCAAAGATGAAAATCTTTGTAATATTCTGAACCATTCATGAACATCACAGCAAATACAATTAATACATTTATTGCTCCCACATAAATAAGGAGCTGTGCAGCAGCTACAAAATGGGAGTTCGATGGAATATGGAATAAGGATGTACAAACAAGAACCAATCCTAATGAAAAAGCAGAAAAAATTGGATTGGTAAGTAATACCACTCCTAGACCCCCCACTATAAGACCCAATCCCAAAAAAACTAAAAGAAAATCATGTATTGGTCCAGGTAAATCCATTCTATGTAAAATAAGAGATAAATTTTAAGTTGAAATTTTTCATGACCCTATTGACCAAACCGGGAAAAAAGAAGCTACCCTATTTTTTTTTTTGATACGTTCCTAATTGAATTAAATGGGGTGGGGGTTGATATAGATACACTTATGAATGATTGAATACTATTTCTCTATCCGAAAGTTTCGTTCGAAATTCATCTTTTTTTTTTATTATTAACTATTTCTATACTATATATATAGTTATATATGTATAGTCTATATTAATCCATTTTCAATCCAAAGCAATTCATTATTCTCAGCACTCCATAGTTGTTAAAATTCGAGTTATTGACCAAGCAAGATGAAAGAAGCTGCGCTACTTTAGATCAAAACTAAATCTTAGTATTAGTAATTTAATTGGTAATTGTTCTTGAATCAAGTGGTTTACCCACGGCTTTTTTGGTTTGAGTCGAATTCATAATTGTTCTAATTGTGTAATCGCCGATTACTGACATTGGCAACCGACCCAAAGAAATTTGATTATAATTCAACTCGTGACGATCATAAGTAGAAAGTTCGTATTCTTCAGTCATTGATAAACAATTCGTTGGACAATACTCAACGCAGTTACCACAAAATATACAGATTCCGAAATCAATACTGTAATTAAGCAATCGTTTCTTTCGAATAGAAGTTTCCAATTTCCAATCAACAACGGGTAGATCTATAGGACATACCCGAACACATACTTCACAAGCAATGCATTTATCAAATTCAAAGTGGATTCGACCACGGAAACGTTCCGATGTGATCAATTTTTCATAAGGATATTGAATAGTTACAGGTAAACGATTTGCATGGGATAAGGTAATCATAAAACTTTGACCAATATACCTTGCAGCCCGGACTGTTTGTTGGCCATAATTCATGAACCCAGTTACCATGGGGAACATATCTTGAATATCTATGAATAATTTTATGTTTCTTTCTCTTGTTTGAGAGAAGTTATGAATCTAGAATAGGCTGTGCCTTTACAGTGAAAAGAGTTGGGAAGAGGTTGTCAATAATAGATTACCTAAAGAAATAGGTAAAAGAAATTTCCACCCAAGATTTAATAGTTGGTCCATTCTCATCCTAGGTAAAGTCCATCTTGTTGTGATAGGAATGAACAGGAACAAATAAGCTTTAGCTAATGTAATAAAGATATCAATGGTCGTTCCAAAAACTCCACCCACTTCATTTATTCCGAAAAGCTCAGGACTTAATATGTACGGAATAGAGAGATTCCAGCCGCCCAAGTAAAGAACTGTTACAAATAAAGAAGAAACTAGTAGATTTAGATAGGAAGCAACATAAAATAAACCAAATTTGATACCGGAATATTCGGTTTGATAACCTGCTACTAATTCTTCCTCTGCTTCTGGTAAATCAAAAGGTAATCTCTCGCATTCTGCTAGGGAAGAAATTAAAAAAACAGTAAAACCTATAGGTTGGCGCCACAGATTCCAACCCCAAAAACCATATTTTGACTGCGCCTCAACTATATCAACTGTACTTGAACTGTTAGATAATCATAGTCGGTGATAACATCACTATTCCCATCGCTATTGCAAAACCGTACATGAGACTTAAGCTTCATACGGCTCCTCGATGGCCATAAATAAATCTAAGGACTGGTGCAATATTATCTCGATATACTTTACTTATCTTGTAGGGTAGATAGAGTAAAGATACATCGGAGAGTCCAAAATTAGACCAATGCAATTCTGTCTGCTATAATAAAACAAATGCTTCTGAATTGATCTCATTCTTTATAATTACAATTTTTTGTTCAGTAATAACTTAATACTTCAATAAAATACTCGTTGTATCACGTTGTTTCAATAGAAATTTCGACTTATTTCTTTTAATTACGACAAAGAATTAGACATTCTATTCTAATTATATTAGTTCATGAATCATGATAAGAATTCTATCTGTATGAAATTAATCTGGATAAAAAAATAAATAAAGGATTACTTCGTTCCTGATAGTAATTTGTTTAATCAGTGGGTAGGAGCATACTCTGGATCGGGATTATGGGAAAGTACTGCTTGATCATTTCTACTAACTTAAAGCCCCATTAGGATTCCTTTTATGCAGAAATATACCTTTGGATAATTTACTTACATTATATTATCTCCATTACTAATCCTTTGTGTACCTTGGTATTCCTAACCGTCCACTCGTTTTTATTCAATCTCCGGTATGGTAATACATACAATAATAAAAACTCCATACAGTTTCTCTTTTGTACCCGCTCCAAACTATGATGACTAATCAACCAATCTTGCTTGGGGTAACCCGTTTATACTGTTTATATTTACGTCCGCTTAACTCTTGTACCTAGGTAATGAGACTCAATCTTTTTACTGCCAATTTATAAGCTGTTTTCTTTCACTCATATAACTATCTGGTTTAGCTCATCGCCCCGAATGTTGAATAAAAAAATGAGGATATCTATTCAATAGATTCCACTTTCTTTTTTCCTAGAACGAAAATGCAAATAAATTAGGTTAAATAAAAAAAGTCCATGTTCCAACGAATCACACGTAGAGATATTGATAACACACATGGAGTTAATGGTATTTCATAACTAATCGATTGAGCAGCAGCTCGTAGACCACCTAAAAAGGAATATTTATTATTCGATCCATATCCTGACATAAGAAGTCCAATAGGAGCAATACTTGAAATGGCAATCCATAAGAAAACCCCTATATTGAGATCGGCTAAAACAAGGTGATAGCCAAAAGGAATTACTGAATAACTTAGTAAAATGGATATGACCGCTATAGATGGTCCGATACTGAATAAACTAATATCTCCTCTAGATGGGATAATATCTTCTTTGAAAAGTAATTTGGTACCATCTGCTAGAGCTTGAAGAATTCCCAAAGGACCCGCATATTCAGGTCCAATACGTTGTTGTATCCCTGCAGATATTTGTCTTTCTAACCACACAATTACTAGTACCCCTATTATGATTCCCGATACAGGAATAAAAATAGGAACAAGTAACCATACGAACCCATAAACCTCTTTTAAGGATTCCGATCTGGAAAAAGAATTGATAGCTTGTACTCTTGTCGTATCAATTATCATTTCAACGATCAACTTCTCCCATAATAATATCGATACTACCTAGTATTGTCATAATATCAGCCAATTTCATTCTTTTAACTAGCTGAGGAAGAATTTGCAAATTGATAAAACCGGGTGGACGAATTTTCCATCTCCAGGGAAAAACACCTCGATCTCCTATCAGAAAAATTCCCAATTCTCCCTTCGGGGCTTCTACTCTTACATAAAGTTCTTGTTTAGATAATTCAAAAGTAGGCGCAGGTTTTTTACTAATAAATCGATAATCAAATTCATTCCATTCGGAATCCTTTGTTCTAGCAAAGCGCCGTACCTCTAAATTCTCATAGGGCCCCCCTGGAATTCCTTCCAGGGATTGTTTAATAATTTTTATGGATTCCTCCATTTCACTGATTCGAACTAAATAACGAGCTAACGAATCTCCTTCTTTTTGCCATTGTACTTCCCAATCAAATTCGTCGTAACACTCATAATGATCGATTTTACGAAGATCCCATTCAATTCCGGACGCTCGTAGCATCGGTCCTGATAAGCCCCAATTTATTGCCTCTCCTCCACCAATAATGCCCACCCCTTCAACTCGCTCCAAAAAAATGGGATTACGCGTAATAAGCTTTTGATATTCGGTAATCCCTGTTAAAAAATAATCACAGAAATCAAAACATTTATCTATCCAGCCATAAGGTAGATCAGCAGCTACCCCTCCAATACGGAAATAATTATGCATCATTCGCATACCTGTCGCAGATTCGAATAGGTCATATATCAATTCCCTCTCTCGGAAAATATAGAAGAAAGGAGTCTGCGCGCCGATATCTGCCATAAAAGGGCCAAGCCATAACAAATGAGAAGCTATACGACTCAGTTCTAGCATAATTACTCTAATATAGCTCGCTCTTTTCGGTACTTGAATATTTCCCAACTGTTCTGGTCCATTTACCGTTATTGCCTCTGTAAACATAGTAGCTAAATAATCCCAGCGTGTTACATAAGGAAGATATTGTATAATTGTTCGATTTTCAGCAATTTTTTCCATCCCTCTGTGTAAATAACCCAATATGGGTTCACAGTCAATAACATCTTCCCCATCTAGAGTAACGATGAGTCGAAGAACACCATGCATTGATGGGTGGTGAGGACCCATATTGACTATCATGAGGTCTTTTCTTGTAGTTGGTACAGTCATATATTTTTTCCCCGATTCATTATTCCATGAAGTGCTGAAAACGAAATGAAGTTCATCAAATTATAATAAGAAAATATTATCTATTATAGATAATATTTTCTTATTTTTGAAATATTCAAAGTATAATATAAAATAAGAAAAATCTAAAAAATCCAATAATTCAAAACTAATCTTCAAATTCACTTAATGAGTTTTTGGCTCCCGAATATCCAATTGACTAATTAATTCTTTATAACGTACTCTATTTTTCTTTGACAAATAAACCAGCAGCCGTTGACGTTTTCCCAGAATTTTCCGTAGACCCCTCTGAGATAAATAATCTTTTCTGTGCAATTCCAAATGGGAAGTAAGTCTACGTATCTTATTGGTGAAACTGAATACTTGAAATTCAACAGATCCCTTATTTTCTTCTTGCGAAATAGCTGAAATTAATAAATTTTTTACCATAAATTCTTTTTCCCCTTTTTTTACAAATATGGATTTTACTGATCAGTAATAATAATGCCAATCATTCTAATTTCTTATACACAATAATCTGTATTTATTCATATACTTCTACTTCTATACTTCTTTTTTTTTTCAAATGTAATTAACAATTTTATTCGGATATGGATAAAAAGGGCGGTACATTTATAACCCACAAAAGAGAATAATTTGGACTTAAGATAAGAAGATTATGACGACTCATTACTAGATATAATTGCTACGCTAAGATAAAGTCATTGAATCCGTATTTTGTACCAGAATGGAATATAACACAAGGCGTGTGTGTATATTTGTTTGTCTTCATCTACCATACCGGATATGCCACTTGATCCATGGAAATGTACCATCAACTAATTATCAATCATGGATACATATGTATCCTTAACATACTGAAACGACTACCATTATTGGTATCAAACCAATAGCGATTCATACAAGCTAAATCTTCTAATCGATAATTAGGCCAAAGAAATAATTTTAACTTAAAAAATTTATTTGTATCTACATCAGGATGCTTATCCTCATAAAAAAATTCACCACAGTTCCTTGTACTGTTCCCATTGCAAAATACTTGGTTTCTATCCCCAATATTGACATTTCTCGAATTTAAACAAATTTGAATTCTCAATTCTCTACGACGTCTAGGAGATAAAATATTTTCAGGAACAAGAAAATCATTAAGACTATTCTTATCAACATTTCTTTTTTCTTGACATCTTCGATTAGTTTGGTGCTGATTCTTATGCACCCGTGAAATAGCTATGGTTTGGTACATGATCCATTGTCCATCCCATTTTTTGGATAGCCGAGTTGGTTCAATAATCAATAGTCCTCCTTTTTCCAATTTTAAAAAAGTCATAAACTCCGGCTTTTGAAGCAGCATTGGAACCAGATTCATTTCGCCTCTTTGAATAAAGGCTGTAGCCATTTCCTCTGGATCTCTCAATCTAATGAGTAGCCAATATATCTTTAAATTATTGATTGCTGTTTGGCTCAAAGACAAAGTCGATTTCAATTGAAATTTAAAAAGAAAATATCTTTTCAAGAAGAGGTTTAACATCAACCGGGAAATATATTTCGTTTCCTCGATGTATTCAAGAACGTCTGAGTCTGATCCCCACAAATCTTCTTCAACATAGTCTTCTAATGGATCATATCCAAGATATCCTGGGATTGGCTCTTGTTTTTCTTCTTGATTTAGATTCTCTAATTCAAGCTCTGATTCAACTTGATTTAGATTCTCTAAATCAAACTCTGATTCAACTTGATTTAGATTCTCTAATTCAAGCTCTGATTCAACTTGATTTAGATTCTCTAATTCAAGCCATTTTTTTAGCTTTTGGGTGATTGTTAGATTTTTTTCTTTTATATTTGAATTAAAAAGAAGTAAATCGATTGGTATGATCCACGGCTCAGTCTTATATACATCATAAAATAACCAAAATTCTGGGAAAAACCAAGGTTCCTGATTCAATATAGGCCCATTTAGTCTTTTTTCATTCATTCTCACCCAGTCAAAAGATGTTTTTGTTTGATTGCCTGCTGGGTTGATTTGGTTATGAATTGTGAGATTCAAAAGATTATTATTATTATCAATTTTATCAATTATTTTATAATAATAATAACGAGTCTTAGTATTTTTTTTTATGTTGATACTGGCATCTATATTTGTCCATTCCTCAATATAGCTCGTTTTTCTAAGCCCAAAATTAAAAGCTCTCCAATCAAAATATTTCCTATCCGGATTTTGATTCCTATCAATAATAGAATCTTTTCGTATATAATTACTAAGATCTATATCTACTGGTAAATAATCAAATTCAGGATTATCTCTATTATAGAGGATCCCTCGGGCCGCATTTACTTGTAATGGAAACCCATAAATATATGAACCCTTCTTATCTTCATATTCATAATGAATATATTTCTTCGATAAAAGATCATATTTGTAGTTTTTTAATTTATTTTTTTTGCTCTGTAATGAATTCACTACATAATTGTTTTGTTTCTCGTAATGAATTAATTTGTCTTTTTCATATAAATCCAAATTTGTTGAGTTTGTTTTTTGAACCATAAAACTTTGATCGATTCCATTTTGCCATTTTTGTGGTAGTAATCTAGACCATATAGTCTGAGATAAGTCATATTGATAGTGATCATTACCCATTAACCAGCTTTTCCATTCATTCACTCCAAAACTGTGAAGTTTCTTATGCCTTGATTCGCAATGAAATATTCCTTGTGCTCCAATAAAATATTGGATTCTATCTTTAATAAAAGGAATTGTTCCGCGATATTGAAATACGGATTTCAAGTGATACTTGTTGATAACTTGAGTTTGTGATAATTTGTAAAATACATATGCCTGTGACAAAGAAGAGAGGTCATAAAAAATCTGTGAATTCTTATTCAAAATTGACTTTCTTATAGTAGAAAAAAAATTCATTTTATTTTTCTTTTTTTCATCAATTATTTTTTGATTTGTTTCATCATTGGAACTGTATTTATCAGTAATTTGTTTTTTTGATTCAAGTAAAATTTCTACATCGATTCTGGGAATATTCATAATGATACGTAAAAAGATATTAAAGATATCTATGTATATCCTTTCAATAAAAAAGTTCATAAAATAGTGACATTTACGTATTGGTCGGGCACTTCTCCGTTTTAATATCTGCCAAATCTTTTTCGGCGATTCTAATCTTTTATCATCACAACTTGTTTCGTTAGGACTAATGTTTATATCCGTAGTTATAAATATGTTTTTCTTGTCTTTTGACATTTTTTCGATTTTATTTCTGATTGTACTTGTCTTATCAGCCAGATCCTGGATCTTTTTTTCTGTCAGTGAAAAATTTGTCCAATCCATGGATCTAATTCGAATGGCCGATTCATGAATCATCTGATTACTTATTATCAAATTATTTTTATTTGATTCATATACTTCCTTTAATCCAAATAATGGAATTACTTTTGCAAACTCTTTCATTATTCTTTTTATAAATTGAACTGTTTTTATTTTCATAACCCATTTTGTTTTTTCATTTAATCCCTTTAGAAACTTTTTTGTTCTTTCTTTTATAATTTCTTGAGCTGGAAAACTTTTATTTTTCCTCTTTTTAAGTTTTTTTTTTAGTTTTTTCCAAATAGGTTTAAAAAAGGAAGGTCGTCTTCGGGGATAACCAAAAGGGTGTTTAGTCTCCAATCCAAAAATTGTTAAAAAATAAAATTTCGACGTTTTCACTTTATTTTTCATTGTCATTGAATCTCTATGATGGGATTGTAGCTTAGATCTGTGCCACGGTTTCAAATAAAAAGGACATAGGATCTTTATATGAATACCTTCGAATAACCAATTTCGAGGAAATTCCCCTTCTGCTAATTGAACACCCTTATAGGTGCAGTTAAAATGTCTTTCTCTTTTCCACTCTTCAAAATCCTCGTACCACTCGGAGGATTGAAATAATAGTATACGCCCAAGATTTTTGGCTATTATCAACAAAGGCAATACTATATATTTTCTAAGAATTGATTGAGTTACTAATAAAGAACTCCTTATTATATAACCATGTCGAGTATTTTCCCACTGTTTTTTTACTAACTTACGTAATTTATTCCCCTGTTCTTTTCTATATATATTCCTCTTTGTTATCACCATTTTCTGGTCATAATCGTAAGTCCTTAGTTCCACGCCCTTACTCCTAAAAATACTCCTAAAAATCTTCCACATTTTGGACAAAAATGTCTCTCTTCTGCCCAAAAAAATCGGGGAATCTGCAGTTTGAGACGTTTTCCAAACAGGCATTTTACGTCTTTGAGCACGCATGGATCCTTTGATTATATTGTGACGAAAATCCAATTCTTCGGGATAATATGCAACAATTAAATCATCTAGATATGGTTGAAAGATAGTAGTCTTAGTTTCTCTATTCATCTCCTTAACGTTACACAGTTCTATACCTTGGATTTTTTTTGGACGAATCAAAAATTCGTCGATGAACTCGTCTTCGCCTGCCAGTTCGTCAAAAGGGCTAAATAATTTGTGTGACCATCGAGGAACCTCTTTCTTTATTATTTTACCTGCCGATAATGACTTTTCATCAAATGTATCTATTTTTTCTTTAAATTCTCGGTAATTCGTAGAAAGGATATCATGAAGTTTATTTATCCGAAAAGTTTCTCTGGAATTTTCAATAGAGTTGAAATTTGAATGCGAACACAAAATTTTTTCTGTTCCACGATGGGGTCCGTTCAAAAGAGGATCGTACATTTTAGGTAAGCATTTTTGCTTAGTCTTATCATTGGACAATCTAGTTCTTTTTTCCAGTACATCTATAGCAAGAGGCCCCTTGTCTAAAGTTTCAATTCGATTGATAAGTTCGTTGCTTAGGTTGTTTCGTTTTTGGTCATTGGTATAAACCCAATGATTATATAGCTCTTCTGAAAATAGTTTTTCTGTCGTGCACAAAAGAATCTTCTGTTGTATCGTTTCATAAAAAGTTGACAAACTCGGTGGATATGTAAAAGATATTTTTTGTTTTCCATCACTTCTGCATGTATAAAAAAAATATTGTGACATTTCATTTCTTACAGGGTTTTCAAATTTTCTTAGATTCTTTCTTATTCTTACAAATAGATTCTTTCTTTTTTTTATATAACGCAATGGACGATTCCATCGTTTATAGTCAAAAAGAAGAGTCACAAGAGGTTTTTCAAACCCGAAAAAGAGGTTTTTATCTTCTTTATCTTTTTTTATTTCT